TTAATATGTAATAAGAGCGTCTCTTATTCAGGTTATTAAAAATATCTTTGTTATTTCTTGACATAGACATAGAAATATAAAAAGATATATAGGGAAATAAACTGCGTCCAATAGGATTTGAACCTATACCAAAGGTTTAGAAGACCTCTGTCCTATCCATTAGACAATGGACGCTTTTCACTCCAATTTCCATATTTCTTGTTCGGAAACGTAGTTGAAAGAATTCCAAGAATTTAGTATTCAAGTCAATGATGCATTACATTAATTCGATTCATTCAATCCTTTTATTGAATATTAAAAAAAAAAAATTTCTTAAAAAAAAAATATTTTATTTTTTTTTTCATTTTTAGCGTATTAAATATTATAATGATTATAATAATTAAAGTAATGATTATAATAATTAAAGTAATGATTATAATAATTAAAGTAAAAGCGGGTAGCGGGAATCGAACCCGCATCGTTAGCTTGGAAGGCTAGGGGTTATAGTCGACGTTGATTCATCATTTTTAACGTCTCTAATTCAAAACTGAACGTGAAACTTTGGTTTCATTCAGCTCCTTTATGGAAGATGGATAAATTCCCATATTTAGACATGAACGAAATAAAAAACCCGACCCATAACGTCTATGTCAGCTTTTATGTCTGAATCTATTCAGAACAACCCGCTTTCTAGACGATCCCTATAGAAAGATATTCTAACAATTTTTCTAGTTACTTCGTTCTTTACTTCTATTTGAAAGATCTTTAGGAAAAGCATTTGTTTCCACCGAGCTAAAACAATTTATCGATCGATGTCTTTAGTAAACCAAAGACATTGTTTAATAGCTGTTTTGCTTCAACTTCCCCTATAGAAATGAAAAATTGAAGATTTAGTTACGATTAGAAATACACTTTTTATCTTTATCCATGGGTCCTTTACTTATACTCATTCAATTGGAAGTTTGGAAGTATCGATCCAATAAAAAAAAATTATGTTTCGTAATTTCATAATCCAATTTTTCAATTTTAAATTGATTCTTGGATACAAATCACGAGAATGTATATTCTTCCTCGAATTTTTCATTGAGAGGTAAAGGATTCAATCCTTTTAAGAACTAAAGTTTTTGTTCGGAATGAACATTAATCAAACCGAAAGACCCTTTAACTATATAAAGGGTTAAAGAACGAATCACACTTTTACCACTAAACTATACCCGCTACAATAAGATTATTGTATATAAATGCGCCTTTTGTCGACCCTAATCAAAATCAAAAAACAAAAGATCAGAAAAGAATCAGGAAAACTAGAGCGTTTACTTTTTTGTATCAGAGGACCTAATGAGATTCGGAAAGGGGGGGTTATTTAATTTTAATAACTAATAACTAAATAACAAGTGCTTTTTTGCCCGAGGTTTTTGTCTTGAACTTAAGCTAAAAGTAGATTCTGGCAAGAAACGAGAGTTCCCTTTTTTTTATTTCTTTTTTTTTCAATTTAATTTATGATTTGTTGGAACAAAATGGCGGGCCCGGCTAAGTACTGACCGGGCCGGGCCGTGGAACTAAAAAGCCCTTCGTACAAAATCACGAAATTAAAAAAAAAATAAGAGTATATACTATGACGGGCATTTTCAAGCCTTATTTTTTATAATGTAACATAGTATTATCCCTTTTCAATTGGGAGGAGAGATGGCTGAGTGGACTAAAGCGTCGGATTGCTAATCCGTTGTACGAGTTTTTCGTACCGAGGGTTCGAATCCCTCTCTTTCCGTTTTCGTTGATGGCTTGTTATTTTCTTTCGAATTTATCGCGAGCTCTTTTTTTTTTACTAGTTCAAGATTAATAATTAAACAAGTGGAATAGATAAAATCTTACTAATAACACAACCGTTTTACAGTTTTAAAGCAAAGAAATCCTTATTTTTAGTCTTCACGTCCAGGATTACGTCCTGGATCATTAGACAGGAATCCGAAGATAAAGAGAGAAACAAAGAATATCACTACCGTGTAAACAAATAGTTTGAGAGTAAGCATTACACAATCTCCAAGATTTTTTTAGGAAACAAGATTTTTTTAGGAAAAAAGAGAATAGATTCTCCACTTTTATACCACATACTCTATTTTTTGTTTACAAGAAATAAAGTGGGTGATCTGAACTTGCCGCGGTTGTACAATAATTTCAATATTTGAATTGAGAGCGTAGGACTTATCTGATCTTATGAATTCTACGAATTTTTTTTTCGAATAAATAGTGGATTTGTCTGGGACTTTATTAAAAATATCATCGAAAACTTACAGCAGCTTGCCAAACAAAGGCTAAGAGAAAAAAGAACAGGGGTATTACTGGCATAACATCTACAATTGGATTCAAAAAAGCGTAAGCTTCGGGCAATTTGGCGACGAAAAAACTACTGGTATAAAGAGCAGAATTAAGGTATATACAGATCAAACTAAAAATATTAAGCATAACAAACATTTTTTTTTGGGGGGGGGGGGGGGTAATTGTATTTATTTTGATTGAGTTGTTAATAAATTTAATTGATTTTATTACTATTATAGATATGTGATTATTGATAGAATAAAAAAAATGAATAAAATAAGATAGACCAAAAAATTTTCTTTTATTTGAACTCACCCAATCAAAAATCAATCCTTCTATATCTCAAATCAAAAGAGAATAGAATAAATCATACTTTCGTACAATATCTTAATTGAATTATATGTAATGATCAATAAATTCAGTTTAATTCGATGTCTACATGTATAGTTTACATGTATAAAAATTCTAGTAATCCATTTTTTTTTATAAAAAATAGATATTTTAACAGGAGTTGACGAATAACCCGTACCACTATTAGTGTTTAATATTAGTGTTTATTAGTATCGAATAGAAATAAATGGGGCGTGGCCAAGTGGTAAGGCAACGGGTTTTGGTCCCGCTATTCGGAGGTTCGAATCCTTCCGTCCCAGAGCATACCCGGTCTATATAATATAATAATATATATAAAATAATAATATATATAAAATATAAAAAATAATATATATAAAATATAAAAGATTGCCTTTTCCAACAGCCTTCTCTATTAAGATTATAGAGTAGAATATTGGGATAGAGTGTGATTATTATTTTTTTGGAGGTTTTCACAAATTTAATTGAATTCAAGTAACACGTATATGAAATAGTAAATTGAATTCATTTGCGATTCGTTAAATAGTAATGATTTTACAGTCTAAATATGAAAAAAAATAACAAAATAAAATTTCAATCTTCTCTGACATCAGTGTTTTTTTATCTATTTTTTTTTTAATCACAGATTGTTTAATCCAATATTTTTTTTTCCCTCTCTCTTACTGATGCTAAAATGATAATAAAAAACGAAAGGTCCTTGCTGGAAAACTTTCTGTTTTTCAAAATGCAAACGATTATATCGGATAGGGAATTTTTCAATCAATTAAATTTTTGTAACGAACCTCTATGAGTTCTTGGTACTTGAAGAAGTGTGAAATTGTTGAATTTATTCTATCACTATTATCTTACTTGAAGATAAAGATTCAAAATAACTTGTTTCTTTGTATTCTATTTACTTATTCGTGTTATATTAGTTAGAATTTAGTTAACTAATTTGATTTTTACAATATTTACAATAATAGAAAAATAGTTTTTAATTTCCAATATTAAATTCTATTAATATCTATTAATCTAAAAAAATGGGTTAAATTAATTTTTTCTTGCTGATACTCTCCGTTTTTCATATAGAAGAAAAGGTATAGATTACTATGTACCAACCGAACCAATGATTATTCACGATTCCATAATTGAATCAATTACATATGGGTTCCAAACTGAAGGAATGTTATGGTAAAACTTCGTTTAAAACGATGTGGTAGAAAGCAACGTGTGACTTGAAGGACATGATCCGCTGTGGAGTCTTACATCCACCATTTTTTTATATATTATATAGGAATGAAAGTGCTCTTGGCTCGACATCATTTGTTCTATTACGCCGTAATCCCCCTTTTTTTTGGGGGGGGGTGATATAATATAGTATAGGATGGAGCTCGAGTATAAAGTATTTTTTTATTTTTCAGGGGCAAGAATCTAGGGTTAGTATCAATCAACAAATTGGAACAACTTCGTAAGTATATTTTCGATACATAAACTTAAAGGGGCCCATTCGAGAAAATTTCCAATTCCAAAGGAAGGTTTGTTGAAATTGGTAAAACTTTTTCGATCAAATCAATAAGGAAAGTGTATTACGCAGGAATCCAACATTTGTATGATTCTTTGACAGAAGGAAATCGCAAAAAATGGTATGTTGCTGCCATTTTGAAAGGATTTAAAGATCACCGAAGTAATGTCTAAACCCAATGATTCAATACAAAGATCCTGGAACAAGGAAATACCGTTTTCAATTGTCTTAACAACTAGATCAGAATGAAGAATCAAAATGGATTCTAAAGAAGACAATTAAAGGGTTAGAGACCACTCAATAGATGAAATATCTAAAAGGTTGTTCTTTTGAGTTATTTCAGAGTTATCCAACTTGAGTTATGAGGGTGCAAATATGACTAATTTTCTTTTTGTTGGGTAAGAATAAGAAAAAAAGTAAAATCAATAGTCTAATTAATTTGATGATTTTATGGATATATTTGATATTGTAATTTTATACATAGACAGAATTTCGAATTTTCTCGAGCCGTACGAGGGGAAAACCTCTTATACGTTTCTAGGGGGGGGTATTGTTCATCTATCCCAATGAGCCATTTATCGAATAGTTGCAATTGATGTTCGAGCCCGACGAGAGGGAAGAGATCTTCGGAAAGTGGGTTTTTATGATCCGATAAAGAATCAAATTTATTTAAATGTTCCTGCTATTCTATACTTCCTTGAAAAAGGCGCTCAACCTACAGGAACTGTTCATGATATTTCAAAAAAGGCGGGGGTTTTTACGGAACTTCACCTTAATCAACAAACAAAATTCAATTAATGAAATAAAAAAAAAAAACAAAGGACTAACCCTGTTTATTTTAGTTATTGACTAAACTTCGTTTTTTCTACTTCTCCACCGTCTTACTTAATTAAGTCTTCCATTTATATTTTATATATAGTATTATATATATAGTGCCAATCCAAATATAGTGCCAATTCAACACAAGTCCTTCGTTTTTTTATTTTTATATTGCAATTTTATTTAAATGATTTGATTAATTTTAATTGATTGAAATAGAATTATTATTGTTAGTTTGATTTAGAATTTGTTTTATCTTTTGTATGCTTGTGTATGCTTATGCTTTTGTCAATATTAATATTGACAACAGTGTATCAAATAAATATAATCCGATCGTGGATAAATGGATCCATTTATCCCTGTTCCATAGATTTTATTTCATTCAAATAACAATTTCTTAGATTTTCTGTCATACAAGAAGTCTTTTTTGATTAAGATTTAAATCAATCAAATTCGATATTTCGATATATATTAATTTATATACTCATTAATGGATAATATAATATAATATAAGAGAAGAGGGACAAGAAGCGAGCTATAACTATTTGAAAATCTTTGACTTTATTTTATCTTTTATTTGAAAATTTTTTTTTTGTCAGATTTGTTCATTTTTATTATGTTCAGAGCGGGTTAGAGTTTTTTTTGATTGTTTTTTTTTTTTTATGGTTTTATTGTGTTGTGCCCTTCAATTTCGGTATTTATTGGGATTCTGATTGTATCTACACATTCTCATTTGTTTATTTGGGTTGCTAACTCAACGGTAGAGTACTCGGCTTTTAAGTGCGACTAGCATCTTTTACACATTTGTATGAAGAAAAAGATTCGTCCATACCATCGGTAGAGTTTGTAAGACCACGACTGATCCTGAGAGGAATGAATGGAAAAAGCAGCATGTCGTAGTAATGGATAATTATAAGAATATTTCATTCTTACTAAATAGGTCCAAAATATTATTTCAATTGTTTAAATTCAATAAAAAAAAAGAATTTTTTTTGGGGGGGGTCGAGTGAATAAATGGGTAGGGCCTTACTAGAGGTTCCAATTCTAGGGAAATAAAAAGTAACGAGCTTCTATTCTTAATTTTAGAATGATTACCCCATCTAATTAGATGTTAAAAATATATTAGTGCCTAATGCGGGAAAAGCTTTTCCGATGAGTGGATTAGAAATTTCTTATGAGCCCTAATTATTAGCCATTCCCCTTTATGGGGCAGAGAGAAATGTGTATGAAGAAGGCAGTATATTGATAAAGAGATTTTTTTTTTCAAAATCAAAAGAGCGATTGGATTGATAAAATAAAGGGCTTCTAACTATCTTGGTATCCTATAAAATGAAAAAATCTATTATATGGAAAGGAAAGGGGGTTCTAGAGAGTCCGTTGATGAGTTTGATTTGTTTTCCGAGGTATCTAGTTTTTTCTTACTATAAATACCTTGTTTTAACCGTATCGTACTATGTATCATTTGATAACCCAATAAATCACCTATTTCTTTTCTGATTCAAATTGAATTTTAAATGGAAAAATTTCAAGGATATTTCGAATTATATAGATCTCCACAATATGACTTCTTATACCCACTTATCTTTCGGGAGTATATTTATGCCCTTGCTCATGGTCGTGGTTTAAATATAAATAAATCCATTTTGTTTGATAATGTAGGTTATGACAAGAAATCTAGTTTACTAATTATAAAACGTTTAATTAGTCGAATGTATCAACAGAATAATTTTCTTATTTCCGTTAATGATTCTAATCAAAATAAATTTTTGGGGTACAACAAAAATTTGTATTCTCAAATGATATCGGAGGGATTTGCAGTCATTGTGGAAATTCCGTTTTCCCTACGATTAGTATCTTCCTTAGAGGAGACAGAAATCGTAAAATCTTATAATTTACGATCAATTCATTCAATATTTCCTTTTTTCGAGGACAAATTTCCACATTTAAATTATGCATCAGATGTACTAATACCCTACCCCATCCATCTGGAAATTTTGGTTCAAACCCTCCGCTACTGCGTGAAAGATCCCTCCTCTTTGCATTTATTACGGCTCTTTCTTCACGAGTATTATAGTTGGAATACTCTTATTACTCCCCAAAAATCCATTTTTGCAAAAAGTAATCAAAAATTATTCTTGCTCCTATATAATTCTTATGTATATGAATACGAATCCATTTTACTTTTTCTCCGTAACCAATCAAATCATTTACGATTAACCTCTTCCGGAATCTTTTTTGAGCGAATACGTTTTTATGAAAAAATAAAATATCCTGTCGAAGAAGTCTTTTTTCCGGCTACAGTATGGTTCTTCAAAGATCCTTTTATACAGTATGTTAGCTATCAAGGAAAATCGATTCTGGGATCAAAAGATACTCCTCTTCTGATGAATAAGTGGAAATATTATCTTGTCAATTTTTGGCAATGTCATTTTTATGTATGGTCTCAACCAGGAAGAATCCATCTAAACCAATTATCCAAGCATTCCTTTGATTTTTTGGGTTATCTGTCAAGCATA